CCTCGGTAACGCGACATAAAGACTCCTTATTCTTATTATTCTTATTTAGAATTCATTTCATTCTTTTTTTTTTTTTTTAATTGGCTTTTACAGAATAAACCTAAACTAAAACTGAACTCAATGCGGCAAAGGAAGAATGAGATAATTCAAACTTTATATTATTATATATAAGATCCGTTTCCTGACATAGTTGGGAGTTCCCTATGAATGAATAAATTCATGGATTTTGGAAAGAGGGGGAAGACACTTTTTTAATATTCTTTGATTTCAAAGATTTCAAAGTAAGATTATCCATTTTTCTTGAATAAAAAAATGAAAAATAGGAAAAAGCCGGCTATCGGAATCGAACCGATGACCATCGCATTACAAATGCGATGCTCTAACCTCTGAGCTAAGCGGGCCCACAGAATAGAAATTTTCTATGCATAGGAATTCAATACACTATAATAGAGTGTCTATAGAAATATAGAAAAGAATAGAATCTATAATTCCCAATAAATATTGGATATTATAGAACATAACGATTTATATAGCGATATAGAATTGTGATAAAGAAATCACAATTCTAAATTCGAATATTATTCTATTCGACAGTAAATCTTAAATATTTTTAGATAGTCTAGTCAAATTTTATTTTTTATTTTTGATTCACATGACATTGGAAATTTTTTTTGCTACACTTCTATATTTTCTATACTATATATTATATTTTGAATTCAAAATATCTTTCAAATTCGATTGATTGGTTATAACTAATCAGACATTCCCCGGCTTTCATTCGTAAAAGGGAAAGTTAAGAAAAAAGAATCGACCCTTCAAGTATCCCAAATTGCATGGGAAGGGTGGCATAAGAGAAAGATATATACGGGGTATATATCAATCTCTATTGAATTGCCGATACAGAAATGATAAAATCCAGTATAGGTTTCCTATAGGAAAGAAAAAAATACTTTTTTCGAGATAATAATCGCTATCTAATAAATTCAAGGGTTCCAGTATATCCAGTATAAATGAAAGAAAAAAGGAAGGGGGGATATGGCGAAATCGGTAGACGCTACGGACTTAATTGGATTGAGCCTTGGTATGGAAACCTGCTAAGTGATAACTTTCAAATTCAGAGAAACCCAGGAACTAATAAAAATGGGCAATCCTGAGCCAAATCCTGTTTTCTCAAAACAAAGGTTCAAAAAACGAAAAAAGGGATAGGTGCAGAGACTCAATGGAAGCTGTTCTAACAAATGGAGTTCACTGCGCTGGTAGAGGAATCTTTCCATGGAAACTTCAGAAAGGATGAAGGATAAATGGATCTATTGAATACTATATCGAATGATTCGCGATGGCCCGAATCTGTATTTTTTAATATGAAAAATGGAAGAATTGGTGTGAATTGATTCCACATTGAAGAAAAAATAGAATATTCATTCATCAAATCATTCACTCCATAGTCCGATAGATCTTTTCAAGAACTGATTAATCGGACGAGAATAAAGATAGAGTCCCGTTCTACATGTCAATACCGGCAACAATGAAATTTATAGTAATAGGAAAATCCGTCGACTTTAAAAATCGTGAGGGTTCAAGTCCCTCTATCCCCAAAAAAGCCTATTTGACTCCTAAAATATTCCCCCCTTTTCGTTAGAGGCTCCAGATTGCTTTATCTTTCTGATTCTTTGACAAACGTATTTGGGTGCAGATGACTTTCTCTTATCACATGTGATATAGAATACATATCCAAATTAAGCAAGGAATCCCTATTTGAATGATTCACAATCAATAGCATTGAAATTACAGGACTTGGGCAAAACTTTTTAATCCCCCTGTCCTTTTAATTGACATAAACTCCGGCCATCTAATAAAATGAGGATGGGATGCTACATTGGGAATGGTCGGGATAGCTCAGCTGGTAGAGCAGAGGACTGAAAATCCTCGTGTCACCAGTTCAAATCTGGTTCCTGGCACATGGTTAAATTGTATCAGGTCTTTCTTTTATTCTTTTATAAATTAATTTTATAAATTAATTGATATGGGGCGAGATACATATTGATTTCGAATCTGGATCATAATATCCATACTTTTATCTATCTTGGCGAGATATACCCCATCTATTTTATAGATGGGTAGAGTTATTAAATAAATAAAATGAAATTCGATTTTCTCTTTTTTTCTTTCGTTCAAAAAGAATGTGAATACTTCATACATATTTGAAAGGTTAAATTGGTTGGTTGAAAGAACAAAAAGTAAAAGTTGAAATAGACAAGATTCGGTTCATATACAAATAAATCGAATTCGATACCTTTGAATTTCTTGGTATTTTCGTTCCTATTCAATTTCCTAATTCGTCTCGACATGACTTTCTAAAACCGATCCACGCAATAGGTGCAGTACAAGGTTCATGATGCAGAACTCGTTTGATTCATCCTATTGGTTCGAGTATCTTCCAAATAAATCTAAGAATCCCGATGAATTCCCAATTCTACCTTTTTTGTTAGCCTGTACACAA